TATTCGGGAAGGATTTACGTTCTTACAAATATCTGCTCAACACCCAAGTAGGCTTACAAGGTTGATCAAGGTTGATCATGATCAAATGCTTTCTGGGTCGTCTCATACCTTGTGGTTGGTTTTTATCTTCAAAATAGTTGGAGATTTTGACTTTATATAAGATAGAATGTCGATTTTTATATCATATAAATGATATACAATTTTAAAATTCTATTAAAAAAAGGGTTTACTTGTTACTAATATAGCCTAGCCTCCAGTGTTCTTTAGATCCCTTGTTTCACTCCGATAGTATCATAGATCAGGTCAATGCAGAGGAAATGGATGCATTTCAATACTATTAAAACTATAAAAAAAAAGAAAAAGTATAAAAATTTTTGATTATATTATCCAAAATCACACACTCGACTGGATCTTACGGAGCCCATTCATACATAACATGATTAAAGGTTGATCATAGAATAAATTCTCTTCACACGAACCAGCCTATCCTCTATATAGGACTTACTTATACGGTGGTTGGACAAAAGACACAGTGGGTTATTAATTTCAATGTGGCAGAAAGGGGCATATACCTGCACAGTCTAATAAATAGTTCAAGTCACACACTCCCATAATCCATTTTCTTTTCGGAGAATTACCTTCAACTAGTGATGTTATGTTAAATAACTAAATACAATACCAATATTATATATAGAGTTGAAGTAAAATTCCAAATACATGAATTATTGCTTTCAATAATCCATACATGTAGCAATGAAATACTATTGTTCTTCCCCCAAATGTAAAATGATAGATTAAAAATATCTATTATATAAATTTTTTTTTCTATAAGGGACCAGAAATACCTTGTTTACGTATCATTAAAAAATGCATTAACATAAATACGGCCGTAAGAAGAGGCAATACAAAAGTATGTAAACTATAAAAACGAGTCAAAGTGGATTGTCCCACACTAGCACTTCCACGCAATAACTCTACCAAAGGCGATCCTACTACAGGAATAGCGTCAGGTACACCTGTTACAATTTTGACTGCCCAATAACCAATTTGGTCCCGAGGTAAGGAATAACCAGTTACACCAAAAGATGCGGTCAATACAGCCAGAACCACTCCTGTAACCCAAGTCAATTCGCGAGGTTTTTTAAAACCACCGGTAAGATATACACGAAATACATGCAGGATCATCATTAGAACCATCATACTTGCCGACCACCGATGAACCGATCGTATTAACCAACCAAAGTTAGCTTCCGTCATTATATATTGAACAGAAGCAAAAGCCTCGGTAACAGTTGGACGATAGTAAAAAGTCATAGCAAAACCTGTAGCTACTTGTACTAAAAAACAAGTAAGTGTAATTCCTCCTAGACAATAAAAAATGTTGACGTGGGGAGGAACATATTTACTAGTTATATCATCTGCAATCGCCTGAATCTCGAGACGTTCTTCGAACCAATCATAGACTTTATTGAGATAGGTAAAGCGCTAATCGCCCCCCCCTCTAAGAACCGTATAGGAGAATTTGATCTCGTACGGCTCAAGCAAACACACCCAAATAAATTAGTAATCTTTGATTTTTTTTTTCGGAAGATGCGAAGGAAAAAAATCCGAAAAGAACGTTTTTGTCTTTGCGGTGATAATGCCAATATATCAAGTCGGCTCATCCATCTTTCTGTTAATTGTTACTACAGGCCTCTTGAATATTCTCTTTTCCTATTTTTTTTTTCTTTTTTTTTTAGACGTAGACGGCTTTTTTCTCAGTGATAGGAATTTCTTTTGTTAAGACCCTATGAATTGATTGAAACCCCAGATTCATACTATAAACCACGATGACTCAGTAAAACCTAAAAGCTAAGCCCAAGGATTCCTTGAGTAAGAACCATTAGATAATCATTTATTCAATCAATAGGATATTTTAAATACCCCAAAATGTGTCTGTTTAGAAAAAAAGAGGCATTCATTATAGGCATTAAGGAGTTTGCAAGAAGAAAAATCTTTCTATTTAGAACGTCTTAATTTTTTGTGAAAAGAAAAAATTTGATTGAATCCGATCGCGAGGTCTTAATATTAAATAAATATGAATCATAGTTAAAAAATGTCTTCATCTATTTTAGATATTTCGTGTTCCAGATAAAAAAATATCCGACGAAGTAGAACCATCTCTATCAGCATAAGATGACAGACTCGTTCTCTGTACTATCAATAGGATCCATTATAACAAGTCACACACTCATATTCCGGAAATACAGAAAGAAAGAAATTCCGCGATCGAACTGCCAAAAAGGGGGTTAGAAAGAAATAGAACTCGTAGCCCTCAAAATGCCTTTTGTATTGAAAGGATAGAACTTCGTGATTCTTTTTAATTCCCTTTGTCTTGTGGATTTAATTCATTGAAATTCCATCCAATAAAACGGAAGAATTATAAATTTCCAAAATAATACATAGGAATATTGCAAATAAAGCCATCGCAACTCCCATCAAAGGAGTAGTTCCCCATCCAGGAGCTACTTTACCATATTCCGAATTCAACGGTTTCAATAAAACCCCTATGGTAGTTGGTTTTGGACGCGATCTAGAACTACCCTCAACGGTTTGTGTAGCCATAAATCCGATTTTTTATTGAGATCTGTTGACTTTGTATACCATTCCATTGTAAATAAATGATTTTATCATAGATCCATTGAAGTCTTGAAATTATATAATAATAATAATGGAAACAGCAACTCTAGTCGCCATCTTTATATCTGGTTTACTTGTAAGTTTTACTGGGTATGCCCTATATACCGCTTTTGGGCAACCCTCTCAACAATTAAGGGATCCTTTCGAGGAACACGGGGACTAGTTGACGTAATGAGCCTTCTGATATTGGAAGGCTCAGTACGTCAATTGAGATAATGAAAAATCATTTCACCTTTTTAGTTGGAACTTTAGGAGGTTCCCGAAAAAATATCGCGAAAAAAATTATCCCTAGAGTCGAGACTAATAGAAATGTATAAACCAATGCTTCCATAGATTTGATTGTGGTTTACAATTATAGCTTCCATACCTGTTTACTCGAGATTATTTTCCCGATAATAATAAAAATAAAAAGTCAAAAACGTACGTTGATTCAAATCAAGATTTTTTGAGTATCCTATGTCAAATCACAACAAAAATATAGGAAAAATCTTGTATTAGACTCCTTGTCTTTTTGTAGTTGGATCTCCCAGTTTTTGGAATGCTCCAAATTCTACCTGAGCATCCAAATCGGGGTCAATACCAGCAAAAACATCTCTGAATAAGGTTCTAGCCCCATGCCAAATGTGTCCAAAGAAGAAGAGTAGGGCAAAGGAAGCATGTCCAAAAGTAAACCAACCCCTTGGACTACTGCGAAAAACACCGTCAGATTTCAAAGTAGCACGGTCTAATTCGAAAATTTCACCCAATTGAGCACGTCTAGCATATTTTTTGACAGTAGCGGGATCGCTATAACTGACTCCGTTGAGTTCACCACCATAGAACTCAACAGTTACACCTACTTGTTCAACGCTATACTTAGATTCTGCTCTTCTAAAAGGAACGTCAGCTCTAACAATTCCGTCCCCATCTATCAAAACGACTGGAAATGTTTCAAAAAAGGTAGGCATACGGCGCACGAAAAGTTCACGTCCGTCTTTATCTCGAAAAATGGGGTGTCCTAACCACCCAACAGCTATCCCATCGCCATTGTCCATTGAGCCCGCTCTAAATAACCCCCCTTTTGCCGGATTATTGCCGATGTAATCATAAAAAGCCAATTTATCGGGAATTTTCGACCAAGCTTCTGATAAACTTTTATTTTCAGCTAGCCCAGCACTTACCCGTCGGTATATTTCTTGCTGAAAGTATCCCTGATCCCATTGATAACGAGTGGGGCCAAATAATTCGATCGGAGTAGTTGCTGAACCATACCACATAGTTCCGGCAACAACAAAAGCTGCAAAAAAAACAGCCGCGATACTACTAGAAAGAACGGTTTCAATATTGCCCATACGTAATCCTTTGTAGAGACGTTGAGGCGGACGGACACTAAGATGGAATAGACCTGCTAATATGCCTAATGTCCCCGCGGCAATATGATGAGAGGCTATTCCGCCTGAAACAAAAGGATCAAAACCTTCCACACCCCATGCTGGACTTACAGGTTGTACTTTTCCAGTTAGTCCATAAGGGTCGGACACCCAGATTCCGGGACCATACAAGCCTGTTACATGAAATGCGCCAAAACCAAAACAGGCCACTCCGGAAAGAAATAAATGAATTCCGAAAATTTTAGGCAAATCCAAAGAAGGTTTTCCTGTACGCTCATCAGAAAATATTTCTAGATCCCAATAGACCCAATGCCAAATAGCTGCTAAAAAGCACAAACCAGAAAACACAATATGTGCTCCGGCCACACCTTCGTAACTCCAAATACCCGAATCCGTTACAGTCCCCCCTGTAATACTCCAACCACCCCATGAATTGGTTATTCCTAAACGAGTCATGAAAGGTATAACGAACATACCTTGTCTCCACATTGGATCAAGAACGGGGTCAGAGGGATCAAAAACTGCTAATTCATATAGAGCCATCGAACCCGCCCAACCGGCAACCAGAGCTGTATGCATTATATGGACAGAAATCAACCGGCCGGGATCATTCAATACGACAGTATGAACACGATACCAAGGCAAACCCATGGAAATACCCCTTTATCAAAGAAAAATGACACTATGTAACTTTATTGCATTAGAAAAGACTATGATTATGCAATGGACCCCTTTTGTTCAATGGATTATCGCGGAACAAGGGTTAATATTTGTTCTATTCTGTTGGTAATAATGGAACAATTATGTTTGTAGGAACAAAGAGAAACAAATCTATTCTATATCCGATAAGTATCAATACGCAATGGGAAGTTGATACCATTTTGTATCAGTAAATACTTCGATACTTGGTGATTATTGGAAGGGTATATTCCTACGAAATTTCGTTTTTTTCTGTCTTCATTTTCAACTAAACTTTTAGAATCTATGCATCAAATATAATATAAAGGTTAGTTAATATTATGAAAACAATAACGCTATTATTACGTTTCCACATCAAAGTGAACCATAGTACTTAATTTTTTATTTTTTTTATGCCTATTGGTGTTCCAAAAGTTCCCTTTCGAAGTCCTGGAGAGGAAGATGCAGCTTGGGTTGACGTATAGTGCGACTTGTCAGATATATTGGGTCATATGGGAGTGCCCCGTTCTCTCTCCCGATTGAGATATCCTCCCTTTCGCCCAAGAAAGATTAATTCACTCATAAGAAATTTGGAGCGTGAAAGGCAATTAGATCCTTTTTTTAGGAGGATTTAGATTAACATTATCAATTAGACTAATTTATGGTTGGCTCGGTTGGACCAAAAAAATGAAGTATCCAGACTCCGTTTATCAAAAACCCAATTCCAATTGGAAATGTATTGAAGATTACTACTTGTATTATATTATATATATTAGACATTTAATTGACTTTAACTAATAACTAACTCTTTTTTTCTTTAAAATTCTAATAAAAAAGAAAAAATTTATAGAATAAACAAATGGGATTTAAATCTTAATTATTCGAATAAAGTCATGTAATAAATATGTTGAATAGTTAATTTGACGAAAGAAAAGAGAAAAAAATACATGTGGTATTGGAAAAATTTGTCCTATATGTGCAAATCGAAATCGGGCAGATCTTTACCCGGAGTAGAGCATAAACCTAAAAGAATTAGAAAGGCCCATTCAAGAACAAGAAAATGACATCCTGATTTAGATTGGATCTCGATGAACTGATACATCAATGAAAAGTAAGTTCGATAAGTTTAGTATATAGTAAATAAATGCCATTTTTTCTAGAATTTATTATAATTATAATAAGATTATGGATAATTGGGGTTTTAAAGGAGCAATAAAGTAATATTTCTTTAAAACTACAAACGAAAAAAGATTAATTATAAGAAAATGGATTATTCTAACACTCTAATTTTGAAAACCTCTACCAAAATGAAAAACGAATCGAATCTATACAAAGAATAGAATCTACACATTGATTTTGTTTTGAACCGTATGCATAAAAAGGTGCATGTACGGTTTATTAAGGGATGCAATTTTATCCTAATCAACCGACTTTATCGAGAAAGATTGCTTTTTTTAGGCCAAGAGGTCGATAGCGAGATCTCGAATCAACTTATTGGTCTTATGGTATATCTCAGTATCGAAGATGATACCAAAGATTTGTATTTGTTTATAAATTCTCCTGGGGGCTGGGTAATACCTGGAATAGCTATTTATGATACTATGCAATTTGTACGACCAGATGTACATACAATATGTATGGGGTTAGCTGCTTCAATGGGATCTTTTATCCTGGTCGGAGGTGAAATTACCAAACGTTTAGCATTCCCTCACGCTTGGCGCCAACGAGTTTTTTTTAGAGAAAAAAGAATACTATGCCTTCACCATCTTAAAAATTAAGTAAAAATAGCATGGCACTTTGAATTCGATATGAGACAAATTTTTCTCGATTTTATTTTTAAAATATTAGATTATGTATCGAAAGGGTAGTATGAGATGAAGAATATTCCCGATTATATATTTTTTATCGGGAGTCCGTTTCAGCGTCACAAACTTTTTTCATACCAAAAGACTCTTAAAACAACATTTCTGTTTGAAAGAGTCCAAAAAAAGTCTTTTTTCCTTATTTTTCGGATAAAAAAGAAACTTTGGGATTGCTGAATTATAGACGAAATAAATATAAAGCAACGGAGCCATCATAGTATTTTTAAACTCCTTCGAAAAGAAGGGTGGTAATTGGATCATTTACTGATCGGGATCTGATCGATCCGCTATTTTTTCTTTCTTTCACGGAAATAAAGTAAATTCCATTGTAAAGCCGTATGCAATGCGAAAAAATGCACGTACGGTTGTTCAATTTATATAATATTATTATATAATATAATTTTTTGATTCTATTTTTTTCTCTTCGCCTTGTCGCGCGAGATAGAAGAACCCCCTTTAAGGTATATCATCAGGGTAATGATACATCAACCTGCTAGCTCATTTTACGAGGCCCAAACAGGAGAATTTATCTTGGAAGCGGAAGAACTCTTGAAATTACGCGAAACCCTCACAAGGGTTTATGTACAAAGAACGGGCAAACCCTTATGGGTTGTATCCGAAGATATGGAAAGGGATGTTTTTATGTCAGCAACAGAAGCCCAAGCTCATGGAATTGTTGATCTTGTAGCGGTCGAATAAAACAAATAAAAATAGTTTAAACATTTTATTTTATTGTGTCACTGGGTTTATCGTACGATTCTATCAACTAGAAATACATTCGGTTAGGATTGATCTAAACCAGCTCATTATGTATATAATTAAGCATGCCAACTATTAAACAACTTATTAGAAACACAAGACAGCCCATCAGAAATGTCACGAAATCCCCCGCTCTTCGGGGATGTCCTCAGCGCCGAGGAACATGTACTAGGGTGTATGTGTGACTCGTTCAGATTATGACCTGGAACAAAAGCAACTGAACATAAAAAAGTTTTCCAGTATCAATTGATCCATACTAGTGAATAGGATAAATAGGATAAAATGGAAAAACTCAAGTGACTCTCGAAAAAAAATCTATTCATCCATTGTGTCTGAAATTTATGGTTTCTATTAGTGTAAAAAAAAATTCCCATTGGTAGCGTTAACGTTATCCATTTAGCGGGGAATCTCTTTTTAAGAGACAAATTTATGCTCCCTTTTTTGCAAGAACGGACTAAAAGGGTCAGCTATCCAGCTAACCTTTAAAATTAAATACCGTTACTGTATAGGTGGATCTAATTGTGAAAGACTTATTACTGGATAATTCATGGGGTAGAGCCAAAAAAAGTTTGAACTGTACAAGTTATCAATATACATAAATGAAGTTAAGGGGCTCCGGTGTATAGAGAGGACCTCACCGTTTAATAAGTAACCATAGAAACGAAGGAACCCACTATTTCTTTTTTATTTTTCTATATTCCAAGTTAATTAAAAAATTCTATTTGAAGATTTCTTAGTTTTTTCTTGTTTCAAGACGAAATGTCGAAAAAATCGTGGTTGGGAAGGTTATAGCAGCAAAAGCCATTGGGATTTTTATTTTATACATTGGAAAAATCCGTTTTGGTATTAATAGACCAGGAGGGAATAAAAGAATAACTCAACGAAAGAAAATCAATTAGTTATTCATCAAAGTTTAATTTATTCAATGACTAGAGTTAGACGAGGATATATAGCTCGGAGACGTAGAACAAAAATTCGTTTATTTGCATCAACCTTTAGAGGGGCTCATTCAAGACTTACTCGAAGTATTGCTCAACAGAAAATAAGAGCTTTAGTTTCGGCTCATAGGGATAGAGATAGGCAAAAGAGAGATTTTCGTCGTTTATGGATCACTCGGATAAACGCAGTAATTCGCGAAAAGGGGGTATACTATAATTATAGTCAATTTATACACAATCTGTACAAGAGACAGTTGCTTCTTAATCGTAAAGTACTTGCACAAATAGCTATATTAAATCGGAATTGTCTTTTTATGATTTCAAATGAGATCATAAAAAAAGAAGATTGGAACGAATGTCCCGAAATGATTTAAAAAAAATTCCCCGGAGAAAAAACTCCGGGAGTATATATTATAAATTAGGTTGATAAAAAAAAAAAAAAAAAAATCAACAAACCCATCAAAAAATTGTCCCGATTTTGATTATCTTACGTTAGGCTACGATAATCATCTAGAGTTTCCGGTTTTTTTAGAACAAAGACGCAATCCATGTTTGAATTCAGATTACTTTTTTGATTCAATTCCAGACTCAATTAAATAAAGAAAAACCTATTATTATCATTTTTTTATTTATTTTTGGTTCTAAAACTAGAAGTTCTAGTAGTCGACTCGGTTCTTTCAAATTGTTTCTCATTATTAAGAAAAGGTAACAAAGATAAAATACGAGCTTGCTTTATAGCAATAGTAATTAATCGTTGTTGTTTCAAGGTTAATCTATTTACTCGCCTAGATAATATTTTTCCTTGTTCACTAATAAATCGACTAATTAAACTCATGTTTCTATAATCAATTCGATCCCCCGGTTGGATCGGGGGCAAACGCCGACGAAAAGATCGCTTGGATTTAATAAAGGGTCGCTTGGATTTATCCATAGTTTGTTTAATTTCTGTCTTATACCGAAAATCCTACTTCATTAATTATAATTTTTTTAGGTCCAGCCGAATATAGGATTTGGTTTTTTTATTTCTCTTTTATTGATTTTTATTTTATAAATATTATATATATATTTATATATAATAATATTTAACTAGAAAAAATGGTAAATAATATATAATTAAAATTATTTTGGCCCCTTCATTGAATTGACAGAATGATAGCCAGACGTTCGGTTCGATCTATTTTATTTCTTTATCTCTCCATGAATTGTATGTTTGTAACAATAGGTACAGAATTTTCTTAATTCTAAACGACTAGGTGTATTGTGTCGATTCTTTTGAGTAATATATCTGGAAACGCCCCTTGATTCCTTATTAACACTCTTTCGAACACAACTATTACATTCCAAAATAACTTTTACTCGGACATCTTTCCCCTTAGCCATGAACCTCCTTTTTATTTTTGGGATTTTTATTCAAAAAATTTTTCTACCTTATCAATTTTTATTTTCGATCCGAACTGAAGAAAAAAGGAAAAGAAAAAAAGAGATGTTGCTAACTCGAAATACAATTAAAAAGAGTTCGTTGCAATCAATAGAGTAATAATATATAAAAAAACAATAGTATGTAATAAAATTCAAAAGGTTCTAACTCTATTTCTACTCAGATTAAGTATCTTGTATAATACTCTTATGCCAAACCCATATATTTTTTATTTAGATTCTCCCCTGCCCCCTATTTTTGTTCTTTCTTAACCTAAAAAAATAGGTTAAGAAAGAACAAAATATAGATTCAACTTCATCAAAACTTGAGTTCAGCCTCGACTGAAAAAAAAGGGGTTAGTCACAGAAAATGGATTCTTTCTATAATACTCATTACCCCCTTCCCATGTTAATAACTAGAATTAAAAAAAAGGGAATGTCAATGCATCTGGGAAAAAACGATTTATTTCTATTAATAGACCGGCTAAAGACCCAAACCATAGAGTACTTAGTACCGGTGCTACAGAAAGATATGTTTTTAGATCTCTCATAAAAAACCCCCTTCTTAATTTATTTAATATTTAAAATAAAGGTAATACATATCTAATCTATGAACTGATGTATAGCCAAGGATAGCTTGGGTTTGTAAAGAAAATGCATAAACTAAATCAAATTAAAATTGAACATTCACAAAAGGTCTTTTCTTTTTTTGAGTTTACTACAAGGTTTTGTTTTCATATATATAAATAAAAAAAGACTTTATATGATATGAGACCAAAAAAAAGACTAAACGGCACGGCAAGGTAAATAATCCGATTTTAGGATAAAAAAATAAGGATGTGGAAAACAAGACAAGGATTCTTTACAATTAGACTATCGTAACCAATTGAATTGAAAGGGATGTAGCGCAGCTTGGTAGCGCGTTTGTTTTGGGTACAAAATGTCACGGGTTCAAATCCTGTCATCCCTACCTAATTACTTTTACTCTGAGAAGTAAGGAGGAATTTTTTGAAATTGATTAAAATTGGACATCGGGAATCTCTCATTTTTTATGATATTTGATATAATCAATATCATATGCATACAGGATGTATATAGAATTTTTGATTACAAAAAACGACAATCTTATCTATCTATTGTGATAAGAAATGTGATAAGAAAGCGCTCTTAGTTCAGTTCGGTAGAACGTGGGTCTCCAAAACCCGATGTCGTAGGTTCAAATCCTACAGAGCGTGATTCCATTCTTGTTAGGTCGAAGTTAATTCGCGAATTCTACTGAAATAAAGAAAATAAACAGGAATCTCAAATTGACCCCCTTTCTCTAATCCACAGGAGGTCAATCAAAATTTTTTATCAAAAGTCCAGCTGATCACCACGCCTGTATTGTAAATATGCAGTTACAAATAATCCCGCCAAAGTAATAGGAATTAGGCCTAAAACGATTCCAAATAGAAAAACTTCAATCATTTCAATTGGTTTGCAAAAAAAAAAGGTAATATCTATCCCTAAATATTAATCGGAATTGCCCAGGAATCTCAATAACCAAAAAATCGAAATTGCCATCTATAAAAGAATCCGATCGAAAGATTTCTTGAGTTGTTCATTCAATTAATTTCAAATAAGTCGAATCTTGTTCAGACCTATAAATAAAACGGAAGTTATAGTTAAAGCCGCTAGTAAAAAACCAAAATAACTAGTTAGAGTAGGCATGAAGGGGCTAAATGGAATATGTTCTTTTTATGCATATATATATTTATAAAGCACTTACCTAAGTTTCTATTTTGAACGGTTTTGGGAAAAATAAAAAAGAAATTCTAGTTTAAATTTATATTTAAAGAAAAATCAAAGAATCAGTTTAATTTAAAGTTTTTGATTCATCAACTCTTACATTAAAGTAAGGGCGGTAAAAAAAAGAAATGACTTATTATCTGTGACATCTACACATCTGGTGATTTTGAATCAACAAATTTATTGAAAAACTCTTGAATAAACTAATCTAATAGTAAAAAAAAGACGAATTTTGTCATAGAATTTCATTTTTAAATGAAACTTTTAATCGCTTTTATTATCGAGAGAATTAAAAATTTCTAGTTTGTTCTTTTTTTTTAGAACGAAAAATTATGTTATAACACTAACACTTTTAACGGAAAATTGAACTCATTAGACTCCGCAATCGAGTTAATCCATCTAAACAAAAAGATTTCGAATAAATGAATAAATTAAAGGGTATTATATTATCCAATTCTTATTTCGCCCAACTCGATTGTAAGACTAGTAATTATTAGTACCGTTGCTGCGATATTTCATATTCATATTAATATTTTTTATTTATATTTAAATAGGTAAAAACTTTGTATCTAAAGCAAGAAACAGAATAATAAAGGATGCATCACAAATATTGATTAATTGATTTCAATTAATCAATATTTGTGTTTTTTTTTTGATGATTAACCTATTTCTTAAAATTAAACTTAAAATAAAAAATTCACCAGAACCTCTTCTATAAAGAAAGGTGAACAATAGACTTCTAAATTTCGCATCTAATGAAATTGGAGGAGTTTTAGACTAGTCTTCCGGAATTTTTCACAAATTTTTGAACTGTCAGAGTCTCACTTCTACCGATACTCGGTTTATAGCCCGAAACCGATACAATCATAAATAAAAACTCTAGACTATTTGTATTTCATAAATTTTATATAGAAACACTTTTAATTTTTAATAGTGCCTAGTGCCATACAGACAAACACGAAAAAGGGAAGAAAAAATTCTCGCGTACTTCGTTTCAATATTAATTTAAA